TTATTTAAACTTCACGCTTTTTTTCCTTTGAATTCAAATTCAATTAAGTAGGTCCTTAAGTTAAATTAGTTAATTTAGTTAAATTAGTTGATTTGTAGCGAAAAATAGTTAGTTTGTCCGAATCAAAATCAACATTCTTCGAATGTATTTTTTTTTTTCTTTCGTGACATAAGATTGAATTTGAATTTTTCTTTCGTGACATAAGATTGAATTTGAAATTGTATAAAGAATCATACGGATAATTCTTTTTTTTTTTTTATACCGATATTCCCGATTACTATTCAGTAAACCTCTATTAACAAGAAAAGAAAATTCTTCCTTTTGATAAATTCAAATTAGGCAAAGGAAAATAAACTGAATTTCATCCTTCTTGCTGGGTTGCCTATGTATATATAATTCAAATATAGAAAATTAATATAGAAAGATATATTTAATACTATTAAAGTATTAAATTAATAATAAAAATATAAATTTAATATATATAATTAAATTTTTTTAGTATTTATATTTTATTATGATGTACTTTAGTATAATAACACCTACAAATGTATTAAATATATATATATATATATATATATATATATATATATATTCATATACATATGTATGACAAGAATGAATTATCATACATATATTTATATCTTTCGTGTAGAAAGACGAATAAGTCACATTTATTAAATTATACATTCCTTGCACTGAGTATATTATATATACTCACTTAGATATACTTAGTATAATTATATACGAATTCTAATGTTATCTTTATAACAGGTACAAATATTAAATCGAGGTACCCATTCTATGACAACTCTCAACGACTTAAACTTACCCTCTATTTTTGTGCCTTTGGTGGGCCTAGTATTTCCGGCAATTGCAATGGCTTCTTTATCTCTTCATGTTCAAAAAAACAAGATTTTTTAGGGTCCAAATCTCATCTATTTTTTTCAACACTTAGATAATATCTATTTAATAAAATAGGGTATAACGTGCAGCTTCCCCTGAACATAAAATAAATAAAGGAGCTCTTATGTATGCGTAAATAGATGAGTAAATGACTTATAGCTAATTTCAAATAGATCGGAATCCGGGCGAATGTCTTAAATGTGAAGTCAACGTATCTATATGTATGTAGATATCTATAGGAGATCATAAAAGGGGGAGTCTATTATCTATAGGAGATCATAAAAGGGGGAGTCTATTATTTTGGACCTAACCAATTAGATGAATTACTCCTAAAGGGTTACATCAGAACAGAATAGCGCTAGTTGATGAGAGTTACTTCGGAAATAAAAAAAAGTAAATTTGGATTTTTTCTCAATTCCAATAAAATGCAACCGGATCGAGTATGAGTTGGCGATCAGAACATATATGGATAGAACTTATAGTGGGGTCTCGAAAAATAAGTAATTTCTGCTGGGCCTTTATTCTTTTTTTAGGTTCATTAGGATTCGTATTGGTTGGAGCTTCAAGTTATCTCGGTAAGAATTTGATATCTTTAGTTCCGTCTCAGCAAATAATTTTTTTTCCACAAGGGATCGTGATGTCTTTCTACGGGATCGCAGGTCTCTTTATTAGTTCCTATTTGTGGTGCACAATTTCGTGGAATGTAGGTAGTGGCTATGATCGGTTCGATAGAAAAGAAGGAATAGTCTGTATTTTTCGTTGGGGATTTCCTGGAAAAAATCGTCGCATCTTCCTACGATTCCGTATGAAAGATATTCAGTCTATCAGAATAGAAGTTAAAGAGGGTATTTATGCTCGTCGTGTCCTTTATATGGAAATCAAAGGACAGGGGGCCATTCCTTTGACGCGTACTGATGAGAATTTGACTCCGCGAGAAATTGAGCAAAAAGCTTCTGAATTAGCCTATTTCTTGCGCGTGCCAATTGAAGTATTTTGAAATGAACTGAAGAATAACTTCTTTATCCGCGGCAAGGAAAAAATTCAAGAACTCAAAAGTTTTTAGTTTTTTTTAGAACGTTCATTCAAACCAAAATAGACGTATACAGAACATCCATAAAACGAAACTTTTTTGTCCATGTCCACAAAAAGAAACTTTTTTGTCCATGTCCACAAAAAGTTTTTTTTTTATGTATATGGAAATACATCCAACTCAATTCAGTAAAAAACAAGTAACAAACCAAAAGAATAGATTCATCTCGTATAGCAAAAGATTTTGGAATAAAGAATTTCTCTTTTTTTTTTCAATTTTTATTTTCAATATGAATTGACACGTTAGATACAGATGGATAATGTCCTGTAAATTATCTCTCCTTTCTTTTTTTTTTTATCCTTTCTTTTGTGTTTATTAATGATCAAAGAATTGGATCTCTTCTAAGGATAACTTTTCTTTTGTGTTTATTAATGATCAAAGAATTGGATCTCTTCTAAGGATAACTTTTCTGTCTTTTTTTGCCGCTCATTTTTGACACAATATTCTTCATAAATAGAAATCTCTCTCCATTTTTTTCCTGGACTATGACTGTGAGTGTAGCCGGCGAAATTTTTTTTCAAATTTTATTTATTATTATTTAGTTCATTAATTTTTTAACATTTTCTTTTTTTACAATTATTTTATTCTTTTTTATATTTTTATTTTCTAATTATTTTAATTAATTTTTATGACATATTGAATAATTAATATTCATTACTTGAATTGAAGTGATTCTTTCAGAGATTCATCAAAAGAGACTTCGAATTTGATCAATTGAAGTATCTGGAAACAAGATTTTTTTATTATTTCTTCATTCGAATTCAAACAAAGTGGGCTCTCATTCTATTTCTGTATTCTTTCGAGATTCAAGGCCTAACCACTGAATCACAAAAAAAAAATAGGGAATAGATTCATAGGTTCAATTCCTTATAATAGAACTTATGGTTGATAGAAATATTCGATCACATAGATTCGACGAATGGGGTGTTTTCTTTAACAATTCCAATTCACAGGTGAAAAAATGGCAAAAAAGAAATCATTTCTGCCTTTTCTCTATCTTACATCTCTAGTATTTTTGCCCTGGTGGATCTCTTTATTATTTAATAAAAGTCTTGAATCTTGGATTACTAATTGGTGGAATATTAGACAATCCGAAACCTTTTTGACTGATATTCAAGAAAAAAGTATTCTAGAAAAATTCATAGAGTTAGAAGAACTCTTACTGTTGGACGAAATGATAAAAGAATACCCGGAAACACATCTACAAACGCCTCGTCTAGGAATCCATAAAGAAACGATCCAATTGATCAAAATGCACAATGAGGAGCATATCCATATGGTTTTGCACTTATCGATAAATATAATCTGTTTCATTATTTTAAGTGGTTATTCCATTCTGGCTAATGAAGAACTTGTTATTCTGAACTCTTGGGTTCAAGAATTCCTATATAACTTAAGTGACACAATAAAAGCTTTTTCTATTCTTTTATTAACTGATTTATGTATCGGATTCCATTCGCCCCATGGTTGGGAACTAATGATTGGCTATGTCTACAAAGATTTTGGATTTGCTCATAATGATCAAATTATATCTGGTCTTGTTTCCACTTTTCCAGTCATTCTAGATACAATTTTAAAATATTGGATCTTTCATTATTTAAATCGTGTATCGCCATCACTTGTAGTGATTTATCATTCAATGAATGACTGATCCAACTCGAATATTTGTTATTTTGTACATAAGCAAAGCATTTAAAGACGTACTTACTCCCTTCTTTCTATCCATACGGGGATTTCCCCTACTCCTATATTCCAGTAAAATTATTTCAGTAAATAGCAGAATTGTAGATAGGGAACGATACAAGCGACCTACCTAATTTTATTGTAAAATTTTTGGGATCAATGATTGGACCATGCAAACTAAAAATACCCTTTTTTGGATAAAGAAAGAGATTACTCGATCTATTTCCGTATCGCTGATGATATATATCATAACTCGGACATCCATTTCAAATGCATATCCCATTTTTGCGCAGCAGGGTTATGAAAATCCACGAGAAGCGACCGGACGTATTGTATGTGCTAATTGCCATTTAGCTAATAAGCCCGTGGATATTGAGGTTCCACAAGCGGTACTTCCTGATACTGTATTTGAAGCAGTTGTTCGAATTCCTTATGATATGCAAGTAAAACAAGTTCTTGCTAATGGTAAAAAAGGGGGGTTGAATGTGGGAGCTGTTCTTATTTTACCCGAGGGGTTTGAATTAGCCCCCCCTGATCGTATTTCGCCCGAGATGAAAGAAAAGATAGGCAATCTGTCTTTTCAAAGCTACCGCCCCACTAAAAAAAATATTCTTGTTATAGGTCCTGTTCCGGGTCAGAAATATAGTGAAATTACCTTTCCTATTCTCTCCCCGGACCCTGCTACTAATAAAGATGTTCACTTCTTAAAATACCCCATATATGTAGGTGGGAACAGAGGAAGGGGTCAGATTTATCCCGACGGAAGCAAGAGTAACAATACAGTTTATAACGCTACAGCGGCTGGTATAATAAGTAAAATCATACGAAAAGAAAAAGGAGGGTACGAAATAACCATAACGGATGCGTCGGATGGACGTCAAGTGGTTGATATTATCCCCCCAGGACCAGAACTTCTTATTTCAGAGGGCGAATCTATCAAACTTGATCAGCCATTAACGAGTAATCCTAATGTGGGTGGGTTTGGTCAAGGGGATGCAGAAATAGTACTTCAAGATCCATTACGTGTTCAAGGACTTTTATTCTTCTTTGCATCTGTTATCTTGGCACAAATTTTTTTGGTTCTTAAGAAGAAACAGTTTGAGAAGGTTCAGTTGTCCGAAATGAATTTCTAAATTCGAAGATTTACCAATATTAATTTAAGTTCGTAAAAAGAATCAAATTCTTCTTGGCAATTTGGAGTAGCGTGACGTGACTATGTCGCTATTGTCTCAGATTTGAATGTTATAGAATATACTAAACATAAGATAAGGAGCTGGAAAATCCAAAGCAAAGTATTCTTCGTCCTCTTAGTCTTCGACACAAG